ATTTGGGAATTTTTTCAAGCAAAAGTACATTCCCCCCTTTTTTTTGATAGAATAGATAAACTTTTTTTTTTTTCATTTGATATATGGGGGCTAAAAAAAAAAATTCTTAGAACTTTCATGTGGAAAAAAAAAAAAAAAAACAAAAAATTTGATAAAAACGAAGAAGAACAATCAAAAATAGAAGAAAAAAAACGGATAGAAATTGCAGAAACTTGGGATAGCTTCCTATTTGCTCAAATAATAAGAGGTTCTCTCTTAGTAACTCAATCGATTCTTAGAAAATATATTATATTACCTTTATTGATAATAATTAAAAATAGCATCCGTATGTTATTATTTCAATTTCCCGAATGGTCTGAGGATTTAAAGGATTGGAAACGTGAAATGCATATTAAATGTACTTATAATGGGGTTCAACTATCCGAAAGAGAATTTCCAAGAAACTGGTTAACGGATGGTATTCAGATAAAAATACTATTTCCTTGTTATCTGAAACCTTGGCATAAATCTAAATTTCAATCATCTCAGAAGGTTCGACTAAAAAAAACAAAAAACAAAGGAGAAAAAAATGATTTTAGTTTTTTAACCGTTTGGGGAATGGAAACTGAACTACCGTTTGGTTCTGCCAAAAAAAAGCCTTCTTTTTTTGAACCTATTTCTAAAGAATTAAAAAAAAGAATCAAAAAATCCAAAACAAAGTCTTTTCTGGTTTTAAGGATTTTCAAAGAAAGAGCAACAATTTTCCTAAAAGTCGCAAAAGAAATTAAAAATTGGATTATAAAAAACTTTATTTTTCTAAAAGGAAAAATAAAAAACCTTTCAAAACAAAATATAAGTCCATTATTTGGCCTGAGAGAAATATATGAATTAAATGAAACTAAAAAAGATTCAATAATAAGTAATCAGATGATTCATGAACTATCTGTTCAAAAAAAATCCATGGAGTGGACAAATTCTTCACTCAGCGAAAACAAAATAAAAAATTTGATTCATAGAATAAAGACAATCAGAAATCAAACAGAAGAAATTTCAAAAGAAAAAGAAAACCTAACTAATAGTTGTAACAAACTGCGTTATGATTCTAAAATAATTGAGTCATCAAAAAAAAGTTGGCAGACATTCAAAAGAAAAAGTACCCGATTAATTCGTAAATCTGTTTTTTTTATAAAATTTTACATTGACCAACTGTCTATAGTTATTTTTCTAGGTATCAGTAATATTCCACGAATTACTACACAACTTTTTTTTGAATCAACAAAAACAATTCTTGATAAATATATTTACAAGAATGAAGAAAATGGAAAAAAAATTAATAAAAAAAAAAATACCATTTATTTTATTTCGACTATAAAAAATTTAATATCCAATAAAAAAAAAATTAGTTATGACCTATGCTCTTTATCACAAGCATATGTATTTTACAAATTATCACAAATTCAAGTTAGTAACTTTTATAAATTAAAGGCTGTTCTTGAATATAACATATACATAACATCTTTTTTTGTTAAGAATCAAATAAAGGATTTTTTTCAAGAACAAGGAATCTTTCATTATGAATTGAAAGATAAAACCTTTTTAAATTCCGAAGTAAATCAATGGAAAAACTGGTTACGAAGTCATTCTCAATACAATTTACCTCAGATTCCATGGGCTAGATTAGTAACCCAAAAATGGAAAAAGAAAATAAACCAAGACTCTATAGTTCTAAATCCAAGTTTAACCAAAGAGGATTCATATGAAAAAAACAAATTTGATAATTACAAAAAACAAAATTTTTTTGAGGACGACTCGTTATTAAATCCAAAACATAATTTAAAAAAAGATTCTATATATAATCTTTTTTGCTACAAATCTATTCATTCTACAGAAAAAATTTTTGACATGTCTATAGACATTGCTCTAGATAATTGTTTAGTCTCTTATTTTCTAGAAAAATATAATATTCGGGGTATAGGGGAAATTCGGCATAGAAAATATTTGGATTGGAGAATTCTCAACTTTTGGTTTAGAAAAAAAGTAAATATTGAGCCCTGGGTTGATACCAAGAGTAAAAAAAAATATATTAAAACTAAAGTTCAGCATTATCAAAGAATTGATAAAATAACTAAGACGGGTCTTGCCAATCAAAAAATCAACTTTTTTGATTGGATGGGAATGAATGAAGAAATACTAAATCATCGTATAACAAATTTTGAATCTTTTTTCTTTCCAGAATTTTGCTTATTTTCTAGTACATATAAAATGAAACCATGGGTCATACCAATTAAATTACTTCTTTTTAATTTTAATGAAAACCAAAATGTTAATAAAAAGATCACTCTCAAGAAAAAAGGTTTTATACCATCAAACGAAAAAAAATCCCTTCGCTTTTATAATCTAAATAAAGAAGAAAAAGAATCGGCCGGTCAAGGAGAGCTTGAATCAGATAAAGAAAAAAAAAGAACTCCTGAATCAGCTCTATCAAACCAAGAAAAAAATATTGAAGAAAATTATGCAGAATCGAAGATAAAAAAACGTAAAAATAAAAAACAATACAAAAGCAATACCGAAGCGGAACTTTATTTATTTCTCACAAGGTATTCGCGTTTTCAATTGCGATGGAATTGTTTTTTTAATAAAAAAATTCTCAATAATGTAAAAGTATACTGTCTCCTAGTTAGACTAAAAAATCCAAACGAGATAGCGATATCTTCTATTGAAAGAGGAGAAATGAGCCTAGATATTCTAATGATTGAGAAGAATTTCACTTTTGCAAAATTAATGAAAAAAGGAATATTGATTATTGAACCTGTCCGTTTGTCTGTAAAAAACGATGGACAACTTATTATATATAGAACCATAGGTATTTCATTGGTTCATAAAAATAAACACAAAATAAGTAAAAGATACAATAAAAAAAGCTATATTGATAAAAAAAATAATTATGATTTCTTTGTCCCTGAAAAAATTCTCTCCCCTAAACGACGTAGAGAATTTCGAATTCTAATTTGTTTCAACTTAAAAAAAACAAATGCGCGGGATAGAAATTCAAGATTCGATAAAAATATTCAAAACTTGACCACTGTTTTGCATAAAAAGAAAGATCTTGATAAGGATAAAAATAACCTAATTAAATTAAAATCCTTTCTTTGGCCGAATTTTAGAGTAGAAGATTTAGCTTGTATGAATCGCTATTGGTTTAATACTACTAACGGAAATCATTTCGGTATGATAAGAATACATATGTATACGCGATTTCAAATTCATTAATAATAGATCCTTTTTACTATATATAATATATAAATTACGGTATATGAAAACAATTGTATGTACAAATATGAGGGATTGTTTGAAATTCAATCTTTATACATGAAATTCATTTAATCAATGACATAGATACCAATCAGAGCGGATCCTTAAATAAATTAACAGAATCGTCCTTTAACTATTTTAGATCTAAATTTAGACTTTTTTTATAAAATTAAGAATTAAGAAGTTGATAATTAAATTCAGATCCTTGTACAAAAAAACTACCATTATTATTACTGATCAGTAAAATTCATATCTTTCAATTCATATTAAAAAGGGAAGGATTTCTTTTTATGATAAAAACTTCATTCATTTCATTTCAAGAAACAAAAGAAGAAAGCAAGGGATCTGTTGAATTTCAAGTATTCAGTTTCACTAATAAGATACGAAGACTTACTTCACATTTGGAATTGCACAGAAAAGATTATTTATCTCAGAGGGGTCTACGAAAAATTCTGGGAAAACGTCAACGACTGCTGGCTTATTTGTCAAAAAAAAATAGAGTACGTTATAAAGAATTAATTAATCGGTTGAATATTCGGGAATTAAAAACTCGTTAAATTCAAAAATTGTGAATTAGTTAATTTTTTAGATCTTGCATTTTTTTATAAACCTCTTTTTCAGCAATCTAATTCATGCCAGAACGAATCAAGGAAAAACTTATGAAGAGACCAGTTACAGGAAAAGATCTTATGATAGTCAATATGGGACCTCACCACCCATCCATGCATGGTGTTCTTCGCTTAATTGTTACTCTAGATGGTGAGGATGTTGTTGACTGTGAACCCATATTGGGTTATTTACACAGAGGAATGGAAAAAATTGCAGAAAACCGAGCAATTATACAATATTTACCTTATGTAACGCGATGGGATTATTTAGCTACTATGTTTACAGAAGCAATAACAGTAAATGGACCAGAACAGTTGGGAAATATTCAAGTTCCTAAAAGGGCCAGCTATATCAGAGTAATTATGCTTGAATTGAGTCGTATAGCTTCTCATCTGTTATGGCTCGGCCCTTTTATGGCAGATATTGGTGCACAGACTCCCTTTTTCTATATTTTCAGAGAACGAGAATTTGTATATGATCTATTCGAAGCTGCCACCGGTATGAGAATGATGCATAATTTTTTTCGTATTGGAGGAATAGCGGCTGATTTACCTTATGGTTGGATAGATAAATGCTTGGATTTTTGTGATTATTTTTTAACAGAGGTTGTTGAATATCAAAAACTGATTACACGAAATCCTATTTTTTTAGAACGGGTTGAAGGAGTTGGGATTATTGGTGGGGAAGAAGCAATAAATTGGGGTTTATCCGGACCAATGCTACGCGCATCCGGAATATCATGGGATCTGCGTAAAGTTGATCGTTATGAGTCTTACGATGAATTTGAATGGGAAATTCAGTGGCAAAAACAAGGAGATTCATTAGCTCGTTATTTAGTACGACTTAGCGAAATGACAGAATCCATCAAAATTATTCAACAGGCTCTGGAAGGACTTCCGGGGGGTCCCTATGAGAATTTCGAAAGCAGAGGCTTTGATAGAAAAAGGAACTCAGAATGGAATGATTTTGAATATCGATTCATTAGTAAAAAACCTTCTCCTACTTTTGAATTATCGAAACAAGAACTTTATGTAAGAGTTGAAGCTCCAAAAGGGGAATTGGGCATTTTTCTCATAGGAGATCAAAGTGGTTTTCCTTGGAGATGGAAAATCCGACCACCGGGTTTTATTAATTTGCAAATTCTTCCTGAACTAGTTAAAAGAATGAAATTGGCTGATATTATGACGATACTCGGTAGCATAGATATAATTATGGGAGAAGTTGATCGTTAAAATGATAATTTATGCAACAGAAGTACAAACTATAAATTCTTTTGTTAGATTGGAATCTTTAAAAGAGGTCTATGGACTCATATGGATATTTGTCCCTATATTTTCTCTTATATTGGGAATCATAACAGGGGTACTAGTAATTGTGTGGTTAGAAAGAGAAATATCTGCAGGGATACAACAACGTATTGGACCTGAATACGCCGGCCCCTTGGGAATTCTTCAAGCTCTAGCCGACGGGACAAAACTACTTTTCAAAGAAGATCTGCGTCCATCTAGAGGAAATACTCCTTTATTTAGTATTGGACCATCTATAGCAGTTATCTCAATTTTACTAAGTTATTCAGTAATTCCCTTTAGCAATCACCTTGTTTTAGCGGATCTCAATATCGGTATTTTTTTATGGATTGCCATCTCAAGTATTGCTCCGATTGGACTTCTTATGTCAGGATATGGATCAAATAATAAATATTCTTTTTTAGGTGGTCTGCGAGCTGCTGCCCAATCGATTAGTTATGAAATACCATTAACTCTATGTGTTTTATCAATATCTCTACGTGCGATTCGTTGAAACATAAACGTTTATTTTTACTATTCCGTTTCTTCTAGACAAATAAGTTAAAAAACAGAATATATATATATTTATCTTTCGGGTTAATCTTAATAAAAGTAATTTGATAGTTATATATGAGTGAAAAAAAAACTGCTCAGAAATTAGCAGTAAAAAATAAAAATTGAGTCTCATTTCCTATGTACAAAGGTTAAACGGAAATAAACATAAGCGTAAGAATCAATTTACCCCAAGGCTGGTTGATTAGTCATCCTGGCTTGAAGCGGGTTAAAAATATTAACCATATGACGTTTTCACTATCAGTTATATAGATTAACATACATGTATTACAAAGTGAACGGCAATTAGGTAAAAATGAGTGGATGGTTAGAAACACCAAAATACACAAAGAATTTGTAATAGAGATTAACCAAATTGAAAAGGATTTTTATGCATAACAAAAGATAACAGAAAAAAGAGGGTTAATTGGGGCTGGAAATTTGTAGAAATGATCAGACAGTACTCCCCAAGATTCCGATTCAGAGTATGCTCCTATCCACCGATAAATGTAATGACTATCAGAAACGAAATAATCCTTTATTTTTTAAGTCCACCAACTTTTTTTCTAAAAAAGAAAGAAGAATAGGAACGAAACAAGGATATTTTTTTTTTATTTTCATATATTTCGAAAATAAAATAGAATTTCTATCATGAATAAGAAACTAATAGGATGTCTAATTCGTTTTCGTAATTGAAACCCACGATGGGCTAAAATACCTATTTTTATTTTTACAAGGAGTATTTTATTAAAGGATTAAGTTATTACTCAACAAATAGAAATTAAAATTTGTAAAGGATGAGATGAATTCCGAAGCGCTTTTTTTTTATTCTTAGAATTTGAGCAGACAGAATTCCATTGGTATAATTCGGGACCCCAGATATATTTAATCTATTTTAGAACACATCATATCCATCTAAATAATACTAATCTGGTCCTTAGATTTATTTATGGCCCCCGAGGAGCCGTATGAGGCGAAGACCTCATGTACGGTTTTGTAATAGCGGTGAGAATAGTAATGTTATCATCGACTAGGATTATCTAACAGTTTAAGTACAGTTGATATAGTTGAGGCACAATCAAAATATGGTTTTTGGGGATGGAATTTGTGGCGTCAACCTATAGGTTTTATCATTTTTCTAATTTCTTCCCTAGCAGAATGCGAGAGGTTACCGTTTGATTTACCAGAAGCGGAAGAAGAATTAATAGCAGGTTATCAAACTGAATATTCAGGTATCAAATTTGGTTTATTTTACGTTGCTTCTTATCTAAATCTCTTAATTTCCTCATTATTTGTAACAGTTCTATACTTAGGCGGTTGGAATATTTCTATTCCGTATATATCTATTTTGGAGCTATTTGAAAGGGATCAAATTTTTGGAACAACAATTGGTATCTTTATTACATTAGCTAAAACTTATTTGTTCTTGTTCATTTCTATCGCAACAAGATGGACTTTACCTAGGCTAAGAATGGATCAACTATTAAATCTTGGATGGAAATTTCTTTTACCGATTTCCCTTGGTAATCTATTATTAACAACTTCTTTCCAACTCTTTTCACTCTAAATTGAAAACGAATCCAATATATTCATTAGTTGTTTTAAACAAGAGAAAGAAACAAAGATAAAATTATTCATAGATAATTACAATATGCTTCCTATGATAACCGGGTTCATGAATTATGGTCAACAAACCCTACGAGCTGCAAGGTATATTGGTCAAGGTTTCATGATTACCTTATCCCACACAAATCGTTTACCTGTAACTATTCAATATCCCTATGAAAAATTAATAACATCGGAACGTTTCCGCGGTCGAATCCATTTCGAATTTGATAAATGCATAGCTTGTGAAGTATGTGTTCGAGTATGTCCTATAGATCTGCCTGTTGTTGATTGGAAATTGGAAACTAATATTCGAAAAAAACGATTGCTTAATTACAGTATTGATTTTGGAATTTGTATATTTTGTGGTAATTGTGTTGAGTATTGTCCAACAAATTGTTTGTCAATGACTGAAGAATATGAATTTTCAACTTATGATCGTCACGAATTGAATTATAATCAAATAGCTTTGGGTCGTTTACCAATGTCAGTAATTGACGATTACACTATTCGAACAATTTGGAATTCACCTCAAACAAAAAATGGGTAAACCCATTAATTTTATAAAAAAAAGAATTCCAAATTGTTGAATTATATAACGAATTTAATTAAAAACTTGTATTGTATTTATATAATAATATTAAGTATTTAAAGCTCAGTTTTTATAATAGAATATATTCGTAATTACTTTCTTGAAATAGATAGGTTGAAAATACACTTTAGAATAAAAAAGCGAAACTGTCTAATAATTGTATCTACATCAATTCATATCCATTAGAGTCTAATTTCACTCTATTAGAAACATATTAGAAACATATTAAAAAAAAATTTCCCGGTTAAATTAATAAGGTCATGAAAAGGATTTATATTTTTTTCTTATTTTATAATGGATTTGCCTGGACCAATACATGATTTTCTTTTAGTTTTTCTGGGATCCGGTCTTCTAGTAGGAGGTCTGGGAGTGGTATTACTTCCCAACCCAATATTTGCAGCCTTTTCCTTAGGATTTGTTCTTGTTTGTATATCTTTATTGTATATTCTATCAAATTCCCATTTTGTAGCTGCTGCACAACTCCTTATTTACGTGGGGGCCATAAATGTTTTAATCATATTTGCTGTGATGTTCATGAATGATTCAGAATATTCCACAGATTTCAATCTGTGGACCGTTGGGGATGGGATTACTTCATTGGTTTGTACAACTATTCTTTTTTCATTAATTTCTACTATTCTCGATACGTCATGGTACGGGGTTATTTGGACTACAAGATTAAACCAGATTCTAGAGCAAGATTTAATAAGTAATAGTCAACAAATAGGAATTCATTTATCAACAGATTTTTTTCTTCCATTTGAACTCATTTCAATAATTCTTTTAGTTGCTTTGATAGGTGCAATTTCTGTGGCTCGTCAATAAAAAACGTTCTAATTAGTAAAGATCAAAGAAAACTTTGTGTATGTTATGATATTTTTTTTCCGTTCATTCAATTAAATTTGATTGAATACTATTTCATATTTTAAATATCAATTTTTATATTTGATATATATTTGAAAATTTTTTTCCCTGATATAGTTTTTATTCGTACTTTTTTGTTATATTCTAGTTGATTGAATCCGGTGAATTTTTTTTATTATTCATATTGAAATGAATCAAAATTGATAAGGAGTTGCTGAATGATACTCGAACATGTACTTGTTTTGAGTGCCTATTTATTTTTGATTGGTCTTTATGGATTGATCACGAGTCGAAATATGGTTAGGGCTCTTATGTGTCTTGAGCTTATACTCAATGCAGTTAATTTGAATTTCGTAACATTTTCTGATTTTTTTGATAATTCCCAACTAAAAGGGGATATTTTCTGCATTTTTGTTATAGCAATTGCAGCCGCCGAAGCAGCTATTGGATTAGCTATAGTCTCGTCAATTTATCGTAACAGAAAATCAACTCGCATCAACCAATCGACCTTATTAAATAAGTAGCATAAATAAAAAAATTATAGGTTGAAATTTGCATATATAATAGGTTATGACTTACTAGATTATATTTGTGAAAATCTAAGAAATCAAAGTATTTTAGCCCCATTTTTTTATCAATCGAGCCAAAATTCATTAAAAAAATTCTATTAAAGGAAATCATTGCTTCATCTAGTATTTTAATATATCATTTAGTTAGAAGTTTACTAGATTGAAAATTTATGACATTCAAAAAACTATAGATCCTATGTCACATTCAGTAAAAATTTATGATACCTGTATAGGATGTACTCAATGTGTCCGAGCATGCCCTACAGACGTATTAGAAATGATACCTTGGGATGGATGTAAAGCTAAGCAAATAGCTTCCGCTCCAAGAACCGAGGACTGTGTTGGTTGTAAGAGATGTGAATCTGCCTGCCCAACGGATTTTTTGAGCGTTCGAGTTTATTTATGGCATGAAACAACTCGAAGCATGGGGCTAGCTTATTGATACGTTACCGAAAACCTCATTTGAATAAATTTGGAATACATTTTATTTTTTTTATTGACAAGTACTCGTACTCAAAAAAGTTAAATTATATTTTTTTATTTATATATTTTTTTTTGAGTACGCGTTCTTTGGACCTGGTGTATCTTGTCTTTACCACGAATGATTTTCCTTGGTTAACAATAATTGTTGTTTTTCCAATATCTGCCGGTTCGTTAATGTTATTTCTCCCGCATAGGGGAAATAAAGTCAATAAATGGTATACTATATGCATTTGTATTTTAGAACTTCTTCTAACCACCTATGCTTTTTGTTATAATTTTAAAATGGACGATCCATTAATTCAACTGTCCGAAGATTATAAATGGATAAATTTTTTTGATTTTTACTGGAGACTGGGAATAGATGGACTTTCTATAGGAACGATTTTACTGACGGGATTTATTACTACTTTAGCTACTTTAGCGGCTTTTCCAGTTACTCGGGATTCCCGATTATTCCATTTCCTGATGTTAGCAATGTACAGCGGTCAAATAGGATCATTTTCTTCTCGGGATCTTTTACTTTTTTTCATCATGTGGGAATTAGAATTAATTCCCGTTTATCTACTTTTATCCATGTGGGGTGGAAAGAAACGTCTGTATTCAGCTACAAAATTTATTTTATACACTGCAGGAAGTTCTATTTTTTTATTAATAGGAGTTTTAGGTATAAGTTTATATGGTTCGAACGAACCAACATTAAATTTAGAACTATTAGCTAATCAATCCTATCCTGTCACACTTGAAATACTATTTTATATTGGATTTCTTATTGCTTTTGCCGTCAAATTACCAATTATACCTTTACATACTTGGTTACCTGATACCCACGGCGAGGCACATTACAGTACCTGTATGCTTCTCGCTGGAATCTTATTAAAAATGGGAGCATATGGGTTGGTTCGAATCAATATGGAATTATTACCTCACGCCCATTCTATGTTTTCTCCTTGGTTCATGGTAGTCGGTACAATCCAAATAATTTATGCAGCTTCAACATCTCCCGGTCAACGTAATTTAAAAAAGAGAATAGCCTATTCTTCTGTATCTCATATGGGTTTTATAATTATAGGTATTGGTTCTATAACGGATCCTGGACTTAATGGAGCTATTTTACAAATAATATCTCATGGATTTATTGGCGCTGCACTTTTTTTCTTGGCAGGAACGAGTTATGATAGAATTCGGCTTGTTTATCTTGATGAAATGGGTGGAATGGCTATCTCCATTCCAAAGATATTTACAATGTTCACTATCTTATCGATGGCTTCCCTTGCATTACCGGGCATGAGTGGTTTTGTTGCAGAATTAATCGTTTTTTTTGGAATAATTACCAGCCAAAAATATTTTTTAATTTCAAAAATTTTAATTATTTTTGTAATGGCAATTGGAATGATATTAACTCCTATATATTTATTATCTATGTCACGCCAAATGTTCTATGGATACAAGTTAATTAATGTCAAAAACTTTTCTTTTTTTGATTCTGGACCCCGAGAGTTATTTCTTTCAATCTCTATTCTTCTACCCATAATTGGTATTGGGATTTATCCTGATTTTGTGCTCTCATTAGCAAGTGACAAGGTCGAATCCATTTTATCTAATTATTTTTATGGATAGTTTTCAGGAAATAAAAAAAAGCATTAAATTGAATTGTAATCAGAAGTCCTTGGTCTTTGTATTGTGAGAACCTTTTGAATCATTGTATTACTTGATTCAAAAGGTTCTTGATGATTTACTACTAAAACTAAATTTGATTTTTTAACTTATATGAAGTTTTATATAGATACTATTCTTTTTTATTTGGATTCCTTTCTTTTTTGGTTAATGTTTTATTTAATTCGATGTAAATGAACCATAACTATGTAAACCTATTCCTAAAAGATTGACGCCAAAATAGCATATCCAAATTAAAAGAAAGCCTAGTGAAGCGACAATTGCAGAATTTATACCCCTAACATTCCTATTTGTTTTAATATGTAAATAAATTGCGAATATGGTCCAAGTAATAAATGCCCAAGTTTCTTTTGGATCCCAATTCCAATATGAACCCCATGTCTCATTAGCCCATACAGCTCCTGAAAGAATGCCGACGGTTAAAAAGATAAATCCAAGACTAATAATACGAAAACTCCAAAAATCTAATTGTTCAATCAGTTGATACCTATAATAATTTCTAGAAAAACTAAAATTACTGTTTTGTTGTAGTAAAATAGAATTTCTTTCGTTTATGTAGTAAAGTCCATCAAAAGAAAATAATTCATTTAATAAAAAATTTTTTTTTATATTATTTTTCCAAAAAGTAGGTCCGACTTTGCGAAATGTAATGGCTAAAAGAGCTATTGATAATAATGATCCGCATAACAGAGCGCCATAGCCTAATATCATCATACTTACGTGCATCATTAACCACTGGGACTGGAGAGCTGGTACTAATATTGCAGACTGAGGCATTTTGTTTAAAAGACCTGAAGTAGCAAAACCCTGAATAAAAATAGCACTCGGCGCAGTTATTGCGTTTAAGTAATTTTTTTCTTTTTTATTAAAATAGGAAACCATATGAATAATTGAAAAAGCCCATGAAAGAAAAATTAATGATTCATATAAATTACTTAATGGAAAATGTCCTGAATAAATCCAACGAGTGAATAATAATCCTGTTATACCAAAAAACGTAATTATGATTCCTTTATCTGATGAATCAAAAAATCCTATGATTTCATCTAAATTAACTAATAAAGTTAAAAAATAAATTGTCAGTACAATTGAAACGACCGAAAAAGATATATGAGTTAATATATGCTCTAAAATTGAAAAAATCATAAAAAATTTGTTAAAAATTAATAAATTAATACTAGGTTTTACCCGATTTTAGAAAAAAAGTCGGGTATTAATTTGATTATAAAACTTATAATATCTCTTTTATAAGATCTTATGCCGCTACTCGGACTCGAACCGAGATGCTTTAGCACTGCTTCCTAAGAGCAGCGTGTCTACCAATTTCACCATAGCGGCAACTTGTTCAAAACAATACTAACAAGTTTTTATTCAATCGTCGAGATTAAAATTTAAATAAAGAAGCCAATTCAATGGAATTTACAATTGATTTCATGAATAAAAATTTGTTTAAATAGGTATTTGGAGTTTAAATTAAATTAAGATCTTTTTTTTATCTGAGTTAGTTTAAATTATTTTAATTCACTTTTTGTACTTTAGATTTTTTTTTCTAGAATACAATGAAAAATGTAACTAAATTAAATAAATTAAAGTAGTTAGGACTTCAACTCAAAGACAAAACTCTAAATGCTCTTTATCATTTTTTTTTTCATTTATATAATTAAAAAAAATGATAAAGAGCATTTATAAGTTCCATTAATAATTTTTTTTTTCTAAAAGTTCAAACTTCTCCAAAACCCTTAGAAATTTTAAATAAAATAAGATTTGCCTAATTGCTCAAGAGAAATAAAAAAAACTATTTTGATGCATTTTTTTATATTGTACAAACATAAGATTTTTTGATCACTTAAAAATCATATCATATATTATTATTTATTATTATTATTATCTAATATTCACTTATTGTGGATAGATGCTTTTATAACTTTGATTCCAAGTAAAGAATATAATAATTCAGAGAAATAAAAATTCCTAAAGGTATAAAGTTAAAAATTTTAACTTAAATTAATTAATTTCAAGAACCTTGTGATTTCGCTTAAAGATTTTGTATTTCCTCTTAACGAGGAAATACAAAATCTTTATTTATTATTGCATCAAGTTAGTGATGGGGAAAATTAAAAATACCTTTTGAAAAAAAAAAAAGAAATGTGAACCTTTCTTTTTTATCTATATATTATCTTTTTTTTCCTCTTGTGGTTCCTATTTATTTTTTTTATCTGTATTCTAAAAAAATTTGTTTTTACGTTAGACTAATTCTAAATTATTCTAGGGTTTTTTGTTTATTTTGTTGTACAAAAAAACTTTTTGAATTACCTGTAGAAAGTGATTTCCCTAACGAAAAAGCTTTCAACGATGTCCAATATCCCTTCCTTTTCCAAATTTTTTTACGAATACGTTTTTTCGAGATAGAAGTACGTTTTTTTGGAACTGCCATTCAAAAATGAAAAAAAGTTTTTCAGTGGTATAATTGGATGTCAAAGACATTTATTATTCTATTCTTTCGTACTCCATATCGAGTGATTTTTTTCTTTCAAATTTTATTATATATTATTTTAAAAACAAAAAAGATATTCCAAACTTTAAAACCCAACTGTTTTTTACTTTTTTGTTTAATAAAATTTGGTTATTAAAAAATTTTTTTATTTAACGTTTGAAATCCGTGCGAGAGTCCTCATTTAATTAATCTATACTGATAGTATATATTATAAAAAAAAAAGCTCACTTAGTGTACTGGAAGACAATAACTAAATTCCATAATTAAAATTCATTCCTTAAAAATTCTAAATAATCAAACTCAAATAACTTTTTTTTAGGTAAAGTTTTTTATTATATAATAAAAATTATATAATAAATATTAAGTATTTTTTTGTAGTGTAAATCTTTGTTCTATTCTTAATATATGTATATAAATTATTGTAATACGGAATTATAATTGACTTTTTCTTTATCTGCATAAAAGAAAAATTTTATTTAGTAGTAATAAAAAAAAAAAAAGACAAATAATTTTTTTGACAGTAATTTAGTAATATTATTTAATCGCTTCTAATTTTTTTATTTGAATATATGTTTCTTTTCAAAAATTTATGAAGGATTATACTAATTCAAAAAAATTTCTATTTAGGTTTGAAACTCGCGTGCTTTTTATTGTCCCCTTTGAAAAATATCTATATACAAACCAGTGAATAAGAAATAATAAATTTAAGAATAAAATAAAAAGGGTTTTTTATTTTATGGAACATACATATCAATATTCATGGATCATCCCTTTCATTCCACTTCCAGTACCTATTTTACTAGGAATTGGACTTCTACTTTTTCCGACAGCAACAAAAAACCTTCGACGTATGTGGACTTTTCTAAGTATTTTTTTGTTAAGTATAGTTATGATCTTTTCACTCTATCTATTTACTCAACAAATTTCTCTAAGTTGCATTCATCAAAATGTATGGTCGTGGACCATAAATAATGAATTTTC